TTGATGGAAGCGGTGTGACAATCTTATATGAGATTTTAAGAGTAGAGTAGTATGTGAGTATTATTAAGTGGCTGTTGTGAGAGATGTTAGTTATATATGGTTTGTGGATAAGTTAGTGAATAGTGGTTTAAGTTTGGGGTGGCTGTAATTCATTGGTACGGACATACTGATGAGAGAGTCAAATTAATTTACACCAAATAAGAAATTAAGATTCTTACGAAGATCGAAACCAAAATTAGTCGGGGGAGGATCAATAGGAATTATTTGCATAGGTTATGAACTAAAATTACTATGTCCATCAAGCATGGAAAGAATGTCTACAAGCATTAATGGAACATGTACAAGAGAGAATATGACTTAAAGTCCAGCTACAATTGAATTGACTGCGACGGGACCTCTGACGGTCAATGGTGAGTGTAAGCATACCCCAAAATAAAAAACCACTAAAGGCATGACAGTGCAGTTATGTTGGGTCACGGGCTAGAATGGAACTAATCCATCGTGATGTCTTATTTAAGGGGAACGTATGGGCGATAACGCATTAAAATGGACCTGAAGTAGGAACCAAATGCCTGTCAAAGAGCATAGTTAGCTACCCCCAAGTTAAATGGGATCCCAGGCGAGAAGAGGGACACGTATTGGGCGGGTTGATGATTTCACGGAGGTAGGTAGATTAAGAGATAACCTAATGGAAGGGGATAGTCATCTGGACGAGGAAGATTTATGACTGTATGGGGTATGTACCGCAAGTGATATAGGATGTACTTATGTTGGACTAGAAATTAGGCTTAGGATAAGGATATTCATGTTGTAGGAAATGGAATAGTGGAGGGAACAATCTGATGTTTTATGTACTATGTGAGTATGTATGGACGTGCTTATATGCATGGGGATGGAAATTTAATGTTGATTAAACATGGTATGTACTATGTACTCTTTACATTATTTGTACTGTGCCATTAATTAATGTGGATAGTGCATTAATGCACGAATTACATAGGCATGAAAATGGTGGAAGAATTGCAATAGGCACATAGGTGTCAGATTGATAGGGAATTGGTCGATTATAGCATCAGGGAATAGTTTAGAGAGAATATCAGCTTTGGGAGTTGAAGGCGGAATTTGTGTTTCTTCCCTGAGAGGGTGCCCTAGAAAGCGTTTAAGGCTTTATTTTTGGTTTACAAGACCAGAGTAATTGATTATACTACTGGGGCTCTTCATTTAAGGAGCTTATTCTCGAGTATGCTGATGCCGGGGAGGGCGAGGAGAATAATTGTGAAATAGAGGATGGAAGCTACTTGGCCGACGGTGATAAAAGGGTATTCAACTGGCTGTCCTCCGATTCAGGTTAGAGTGAAGAGGTCTGCAACTAGGATTCAAAATAGGCACTGGCTTAGTGGTCGGAACATTATACTGCGCTGTTTGGATATATGGAGGGTGGGAAATAGTATAAGAATGAGAATGGAAAAGACTAAGGCTAATACGCCTCCGAGTTTATTGGGAATTGATCGAAGGATAGCGTATGCAAATAGGAAGTATCATTCCGGTTTGATATGAGGAGGAGTACTAAGGGGGTTAGCAGGAGTGTAATTGTCTGGGTCACCTAGGAGGTCTGGGGAAAATAGGACTAGAGTTATGAATAGTAGTAGTAGAAGAAGGATGCCCAGTGCGTCTTTGATTGTGTAGTAGGGGTGGAATGGAATCTTATCGGAATCAGAGATTAGGCCGGATGGGTTATTAGATCCTGTTTCGTGCAAAAATAATAAGTGGACTATAACCAGAGCTGCAATAATAAAGGGCAGGATAAAATGGAAGGCGAAAAATCGTGTTAGAGTTGCTTTATCGACTGAGAATCCGCCTCAGATTCATTCTACTAGAGTAGTACCGATATAGGGGATAGCTGATAGAAGGTTTGTGATGACTGTTGCGCCTCAGAATGACATTTGTCCCCAGGGTAGGACATAGCCTATGAAAGCAGTTGCCATTACTGCAAAAAGGAGAATAACTCCGACATTTCAGGTCTCAAAGTAAGTGTAGGACCCATAGTAAAGTCCTCGGCCTACATGAAGGAACAAGCAAATGAAAAATAGAGAGGCGCCGTTGGCATGTATATATCGAATCAATCAACCGTAATTTACGTCTCGGCAGATGTGGGTGACAGAGGAGAAAGCTGTTATTGTATCAGATGTATAATGTATAGCTAGAAATAAGCCGGTTAGAATTTGAACTAGAAGACAGAGTCCGAGGAGGGAGCCAAAGTTTCATCAGGCTGAAATGTTTGAGGGAGCGGGAAGATCAATAAGAGAGTGGTTAACAATCTTAAGTAATGGGTGAGTTTTGCGAATATTTGTCATTATGGTTTTTATAGTTGAATTACAACGATGATTTTTCATGTCATTGGTCATGGTTAGATTCCATGTAAGAACAATGACATATGTTACGTATTTATTAAGTATGCTGTTTGTTTTAGGATTTTTAGGTTTTTCTTCAAAGCCTTCTCCTATTTATGGTGGTTTAGGGTTGATTATTAGTGGGGGTATTGGGTGTGGGATTGTATTGTGCTTTGGTGGGTCGTTTTTAGGGTTGATGGTGTTTTTAATTTATTTAGGGGGAATACTAGTGGTGTTTGGTTATACCACTGCAATGGCTACGGAGGAGTATCCGGAGACTTGAAGTTCGAATGTGGTGATTTGGGGAGTGTTGTTGTTAGGGGTAGGGGTGGAGCTAATAGTTGTATTCCTAACTATAGTGCTTGATCAGGTAGAAATTGTTATTGAGTTTAAAGGTTTGGAGGACTGGATGGTGTTTGAAGCTGATGAGTTGGGGTTAGTGCGGGAAGACTCGATGGGGGTAGCTGCTTTGTATAGCTATGGAAGCTGATTGATGGTTGTTGCGGGTTGATCTTTATTTGTTAGTATTTTTATTGTTATTGAGATTACTCGAGGAAATAGGAGGTAACTGTTAATGCCAGGGTGGTTGAGATCAGGAATGATAGGAAATATAACTTAATTAGGCCTTTGTGGTTTGATGTCAGGGTTGAGGCGGAGGATTGTATGTGAGTAATGAATTTTGGTACTGCTTTTTCCATTCAGATCTGATCAAGAAGGGTTGAGGCTAGCTTTTGGCTTATTAGGAGATCAGAATAAGGGTATGAGCGGTGTAAAGTGATGGGAAAGTATCCTAGTAGGGTTGAAAATTTGGGGGTAAGTGAGTAATAATTTAGTTTTAGATTTGTGGTGAGTTGGTTTAGTTCTATGGCGATGATGAATCCTATGATTGTAACAAAAAGGGCAGTGGTTTTTAGGTAGAGGGGTATAGTTAATAAAGGGGTGTTTATAGGAGGAATATTATGTGATAATAGGAAACCTGCAAAGATACTTCCAATTAACAGGCGTTTGATGGAGTTTATTAGTTGAGGGTTGTTTTCATTGATTGTAATAAGTGTGGAAAATCGAGGCTGTCCTATAAGGGCGAAGAAAATGATTCGTGTGCTATAGACAGCAGTGAGAGAGGTGGCGAGAAGTGTGATTATCAGGGCTCAGGCGTTGGCATTAGATGTGTTTGCGGCTTCAATGATTAAGTCTTTGGAGTAAAATCCAGTTAAAAAGGGTGTTCCGGTAAGTGCAAGGCTGCCAATAATTAAGGAAGATGATGTAAAAGGTAAGGCCTTGAAGAGACCTCCTATTTTGCGGATGTCTTGTTCGTCATTTAAGTTATGGATAATCGATCCAGAGCACATAAATAGTATTGCCTTAAAGAAAGCATGTGTGCAGATATGGAGGAATGCTAGGTGGGGCTGGTTGATTCCAATTGTTACTATTATTAGGCCTAGTTGACTTGAAGTGGAGAATGCAACAATTTTTTTAATGTCATTTTGGGTAAGTGCACAGATAGCGGTAAAGAGGGTTGTAATAGCTCCTAGGCATAAGGCTAGTGATTTAGCAGACTCATTACTTTCTACTAGCGGGTGGAATCGGACTAGAAGGAAGATCCCAGCAACTACCATAGTGCTAGAGTGAAGTAGGGCTGAGACTGGGGTAGGGCCCTCTATTGCGGAGGGCAGTCAAGGGTGGAGTCCAAATTGGGCTGATTTTCCTGTTGCTGCTAGGAGAAGGCCTATTAGAGGCAGGAGGGGGGTTTCGGTTGCGAAGAGTTGTTGGAGTTCTCAGGAGTTACAGTTAAGTATAAATCATGCTATAGCTAAGACAAAGCCAATATCCCCAATTCGATTATAGAGAATAGCTTGTAGGGCTGCTGTATTGGCGTCAGTTCGTCCATATCATCAGCCGATGAGGAGGAAGGATATAATACCCACTCCTTCTCATCCAATGAATAGTTGAAATAGATTGTTTGATGTGACAAGGATTATTATTGTAATTAAGAATATTAGAAGGTACTTGAAAAAGCGATTAATGTAGGGATCAGAGTGTATATATCATATTGAAAATTCTATGATTGATCATGTTACGAAGAGTGCTACAGGTATAAATGTCAGGGAAAAGTAGTCTAGCTTAAAGCTTATTGTAAAATTAATAGTTTGGATAGTCATTCAGTGTCAATTAGAGATAATTAGCTCATAATTAGAGTTAATGAATATAAGTGAGGGAAGAGTACAGAATGCAAGGGCGCATATGATGGATGTTTTTACCTGGTTTGGATAGGTAGATAAGTTGTATGAGTTAGTAAAACTAAGGAGGATGGGGAAGAGTAAAATGATAAGTGATATGAGAGTTAAAGAGGGGAGTAGGTTTATTACTTTTATTTGGAGTTGCACCAATTTTTTGACTCCTAAGGCCAATGGATTACTACTATCCTATAAAAGTTAAGAAAGCCACGGGTTTAAGCGTGGAGGCATGAGTTAGCAGTTCTTGCATTCTTTCTCGGTAAATAAGAGGGTATGAACTTCTATTATTAGATTCACAATCTAATGTTTTGTTTAAACTATATTTACAATAGAGTTGGCCTAGGATAATTTTGGGGTTGATAGATAGTAGGATCAGAGGGAGGATGTGAAAGAGTATGAGGGTATTTTCTCGTGTGTGAGTTGGATTAATGCTGGTTAGGTGGTAGGTGAATTTGCCACGTTGTGTAGTAATAAGCATATAGAGTGAGTATAGGGCTGTAATTAGTATATTAAGCCCTATTAGAATGATTGTAATATTTGATCATGAGAAAGATGACACGATAATAAACAGCTCTCCAATTAGGTTGATGGAAGGGGGAAGGGCCAAGTTTGTTAGGCTAGCCAAAACTCACCAAGTTGCTATAAGAGGAAGAATAGATTGTAAGCCTCGAGCTAGGATTATTGTTCGGCTGTGAATACGTTCATAATTAGTATTGGCAAGACAGAATAATATTGACGATGTAAGCCCATGTGCTACTATTAGTGCTGTTGCTCCTATAAAGCTCCATGGAGTTTGGATTATAATAGCGACGATTACTAGTGCTATATGACTAACGGATGAATAGGCAATGAGGGATTTCAGATCTGTTTGTCGTAAACAAATAGAGCTAGTTATAATTATTCCTCACAGGGATAATAGGATAAAGGGGTAAGCTATAATATTTGTAATAGGGTCAAGTATAATTGTAATCCGTATTATGCCGTATCCTCCTAGTTTAAGTAGAATGGCAGCCAGGACTATAGAGCCTGCGATTGGGGCTTCTACATGGGCTTTAGGAAGTCAGAGGTGGAGGCCGTAGAGGGGTATTTTTACTATAAAGGCCATCATACATGCTAGTCATATTATATTATTGGCTCAGGTGGGTGGTAGGGTGTCTGATTGGTAGAGGGATATAATGAAGTTTAGTGATCCTGTTGACTTTTGGATATAGATTAGTACTACGAGTAGGGGTAAGGATCCGATAAGAGTGTAGAATAGAAAATACAACCCTGCATTTAGACGTTCTGTTTGGTTGCCTCAGCGGGTAATAATGACTAGGGTGGGAATCAGGGTAGCTTCAAATAGGATATAAAATAAAATTAACTCTGAAGCAGAAAAAGTTATAATTAAGAAGAGTTGAAGTGAGATTAACATAAGAATATAAAGTTTTTTTCGCATTAGGGGTTCTTTGGTAAGATGATTTTGGCTTGCTATAATTATGAGAGGCAATAATCATGTGGTGAGGATTAATAGTGGTGTCGATAGTGAATCTGAGAAGAAAGTGAGGGAAAAGATTATATTGTTATCTTCAGCTTGGTAAAGTAATGATAGAACGATTAAGCTAATAATAAAGCTATGAATTGATGTATTAACCCAGATTAAAGAGCTCTTGGAGAATCATATAGTTGGGATTAGAAAGATAGTAGGTACAATAATTTTTAGCATTGTAGGATGTTAAGGTTTTGTACATAGTCTATTCCATAAGTATTAGATACTATAACTAGAAGGGCTAAGCCTACGGCTGCTTCGCATGCTGCAAATACAAGGAGAACGACGGGTAGTGCAAATGATAGTATGAAGTGGGTGTTTAAAGTGGCAAGAGTGATTATAATAAATATTGACAGTATTATACCTTCTAAGCATAGTAAGGAAGATATAAGGTGGGATCGGTAGATAAATATCCCTAATAGGGATGTGAAGTAAGCTAAGAACAGATTTAGAGTTACAATAGGCATTTAGTAATTATGATAGTCCATAATCTAGTGAGTCGAAATCACTTGTTTTAATTTAAACTAATTACCATATTCAACTCATTCAAGGCCTTTTTGGATTCATTCATAGGCTAAACCTAAGGTGAGGATTAGAATTAGTAATAAGGCTATAGCTAACATGAGAGTCAGATTGCTAGTTTGAGATGCTCAGGGTAGCGGTAGGAGGAGGGCAATTTCTAGGTCAAATAGAAGGAAGGTAATGGCAACAAGAAAAAATTTTATGGAAAAAGGAAGACGAGCAGATCCTATTGGGTCAAAACCACATTCATATGAACTGATTTTTTCTGAGTAGGTATTAGTTTGGGGTAGTCAGAATGCGATTAGGATTAAGGTAAGAGAGATAGAAGTATTAATAAGGAGTGTAATTAATAGGTTTATTACTTTCCCTCAGATTTAGACTGAGGCTAGGTGATTGGAAGTCAGCTGTACTAATTATACTAGGAAAGTATGATCCTCATCAATAGATTGAGACGTAAAGGAATAGTCAGACCACATCTACGAAATGTCAATATCAAGCTGCGGCTTCAAAGCCGAAATGGTGGTCAGAAGTAAAGTGAAATTTTAATTGGCGTATTAGGCAGACTAGCAAGAATGTAGACCCAATAATTACGTGGAGACCATGGAATCCTGTTGCTATAAAAAATGTAGAGCCGTAGATGCCATCAGAGATGGTAAATGATGTTTCTAGGTATTCAGATGCTTGGAGAAGGGTGAAATATAGACCAAGGGCGATTGTAATACCCAGAGCTTGAAGTATATGCTTACGGTTGCCTTCTATTAAGCTGTGATGGGCTCAGGTAATTGAAACTCCAGAGGCAAGGAGGACAGAGGTATTAAGCAATGGGACTTCAAGGGGATTGAGTGGATTAATTCCTGCTGGGGGTCAGCACCCTCCTAATTCGGGAGTAGGTGCTAGGCTAGAGTGATAAAATGCTCAAAAGAAGCCGGCGAAAAAGAATACTTCTGAGATAATAAATAGGATTATTCCGTATCGAAGACCTTTTTGTACAATTATTGTATGATGGCCTTGAAATGTCCCTTCGCGGACCACATCTCGTCATCATTGGTATATGGTTAGAATATTAGTTATTAGTCCAAGTATAAGTAGAGAATTAGAACTAAAGTGAAATCATATAATTAAGCCGGAGGTCAGAAGTAGAGCTGATAGTGCTCCAGTTAGGGGTCAGGGACTGGGGTTGACTATGTGATAAGCATGGGTTTGGTGGGTCATTAGGTATTATCGTGTAGGTATAGGCTTACAAGAAGGGTGAAGACATATGCTTGAATTAGAGCAACAGCAAATTCAAGGATCGTGAGGAGAACTAGAATAATAAATGTGATTATAGCAGTAGGTGTGCTAATAGAGGTTAGAACTAGTGTAGCACCTCCAATTAGATGCATGAGTAAGTGGCCGGCTGTAATATTTGCCGTAAGTCGAACAGCTAGGGCTATGGGTTGGATAAAAAGACTAATTGTTTCAATGATTACAAGCATAGGGATGAGGGGAATAGGAGTACCTTGGGGTAGAAAATGGGCTAAGGATGCTTTAGTTTTGTGTCGAAAGCCTGTAATTACGGCGCCAGCTCATAGGGGGATTGCTATGCCTAAGTTTATTGATAGTTGTGTGGTTGGTGTAAATGAATGTGGGAGTAGACCTAGTAGGTTAGTTGATCCAATGAATATAATCAGAGAAATTAGTATTAAAGATCATGTCCGTCCTTTTAAATTATGTATGGTCATTATTTGTTTAAGTACGAGTTGAATAAGCCATTGTTGGAATGATACTAAGCGGTTATTAACAAGTCGATTTGGAGAAGGATACAGGATATTGGGAAATGCAACAATAAGAATGACAATAGGTAGTCCTATTAGTGTTGGGGTAATGAAAGAGGCAAATAAATTTTCGTTCATTTTTTCTCTCAAGGGGTACTATGGGTGATTAGTTTTGTATCTTTATGGGAGGGGCTTAAGAAAAATGTGTGATTAGTGATTTTAGATTGGAACAAAATAAATAATGCTATAATCATGGAAATAATAGTGGTAAATCATGTGGATGTATCTAATTGGGGCATGCCATTATGAGGAGGTTTAACTCCCAATCTTCAACTTAAAAGGTTAATGCTTTGTAGCTTCATAATGAATCTATAGTATAGATGAGGATCAGTTTTCGAAGTGTTTTAGTGGGACTATTTCAAGGACAATTGGCATAAAGCTATGATTAGAACCGCAAATTTCTGAACACTGACCATAATATAAACCAGGTCGGGTGGATGTTAGTGTTGCTTGATTTAATCGGCCGGGAATAGCATCGGTTTTTAGACCGAGTGATGGGACAGCTCAAGAGTGTAGTACATCTTCGGATGAGATTAGCATGCGGATAGGTAATTCTATGGGGAGGACAACTCGATTATCGACTTCAAGAAGACGTAGTTCACCAGGTTTTAAGTCAGATGTAGGAATTATATAGGAGTCGAAATTTAGGTCCTCGTAATCTGTATACTCGTAGCTTCAGTATCATTGATGGCCTATTGTTTTTACTGTTAGCGACGGGTTATTAATTTCATCTATCATGTAAAGGATTCGTAGTGAGGGCAGAGCAATTAAGATTAGAATAATAGCTGGCAGAATGGTTCAGACGGTTTCAACTTCTTGGGCATCTATTGTGCTAGTGTGGGTTAATTTAGTTGTTAATATTAGTGAAATGATATATAAGACTAAAGAGCTAATTAAGAATACAATTATCAGGGTATGATCATGGAAGTGAAGCAATTCTTCTATAATAGGGGAGGTAGCATCTTGAAATCCTAATTCGAAAGGGTATGCCATAAAGATATATAGGAGTTTAACCTATAAGTTAACTCTGACAAAGTTATGTAATGTTTTTACTAATATCTCATGAAGAAAGTCATAATGGTTATGGGGCTGGCTTGAAACTAGTCTTAGGGAGTTCGATTCTTTCCTTTCTTGGGTTTAGGCTTTTACGTAGGCTGGTTCTTCAAATGTATGGTAAGGTGGAGGGCATCCATGGAGTCATTCTAAGTTAGTTGAAGTTAGTTCAATAGTTAGAACCTCTCGTTTAGATGCGAAGGCTTCTCAAATTATGAAAATTATAATTATTACAGCTGTTAAAGAGATGAATGAGCCTATAGATGATACTGTATTTCATGTAGTATATGCATCAGGGTAGTCAGAGTATCGTCGTGGCATACCTGATAAGCCTAAAAAGTGTTGAGGAAAGAATGTGAGATTTACTCCGACGAATATTACAGTAAAGTGGATCTTAGCTCATGTGTCATCAAGTGTGTAGCCTGAGAGTAGGGGGAATCAGTGTACAAACCCTCCTATAATTGCAAAAACGGCCCCCATTGATAAAACATAGTGAAAGTGGGCAACTACATAATATGTGTCATGTAGAACAATGTCTAGGGATGAGTTAGCTAGAACAATGCCTGTGAGGCCTCCTACAGTAAATAAGAAGATAAAGCCCAAAGCTCATAATATGGCAGGGGATCATTTAATATTTCCGCCGTGAAGAGTTGCTAGTCAACTAAAGACTTTTACTCCTGTGGGAATAGCGATGATTATAGTTGCAGATGTAAAGTATGCTCGGGTGTCTACATCTATTCCAACAGTAAACATGTGGTGAGCTCATACAATAAATCCAAGGAATCCAATTGATATCATAGCTCAGACTATGCCTATATAACCAAACGGTTCCTTTTTGCCAGAGTAATAAGTGACGATATGTGAGATAATACCGAATCCTGGAAGAATGAGGATATATACTTCAGGGTGTCCGAAAAATCAGAATAGGTGTTGGTATAGGATTGGATCTCCTCCTCCAGCTGGATCAAAGAAAGTCGTGTTTAAATTTCGGTCTGTTAAAAGTATAGTAATACCTGCTGCAAGAACTGGGAGTGAAAGAAGTAACAGTACGGCTGTGATTAGAACCGATCAAACAAATAATGGAGTTTGATATTGGGTCATAGCAGGGGGTTTTATATTAATAATAGTGGTAATAAAATTAATTGCCCCTAAAATGGAGGATACACCTGCAAGGTGGAGTGAGAAGATAGTTAAATCTACTGAAGCTCCTGCATGGGCTAAATTACCTGCCAGTGGCGGATAAACGGTTCATCCAGTCCCAGCTCCTGCTTCTACTATCGATGAAGCCAGGAGTAAGAGGAATGAAGGGGGTAGAAGTCAGAAGCTCATATTATTTATTCGGGGAAATGCTATATCGGGAGCCCCAATTATCAGGGGGACTAACCAATTCCCAAACCCGCCAATCATAATCGGCATAACTATAAAGAAAATTATGACGAATGCATGTGCAGTTACAATTACATTATAAATCTGATCGTCTCCTAGTAGGGCCCCTGGTTGACCTAATTCTGCTCGAATTAGTAAGCTAAGGGCTGTGCCCACTATCCCTGCTCAGGCGCCAAATAAGAGGTATAGTGTTCCAATATCTTTATGATTTGTTGAGAATAGTCAACGGTTGATGAACATAAGTAGGTGGTAAAATGGCTGAGCAAGCATTAGACTGTAAATCTAAAGACAGAGGTTGAATCCTCTTTTTACCAAGTCCTGAGGTGAATTTTCATATTGAATTGCAAATTCAAAGGAGCAGCTTCAATTCTGCCGGGGCTTCTCCCGCCTTTTTTTTCTAACGGCGGGAGAAGTAGATTGAAGCCAGTTGATTAGGGCATTTAGCTGTTAACTAAGTTTTTATAGGTTTGAATCCTATCAATCTAGTAAGAGGGCTTAGCTTAATTAAAGTGATTGAGTTGCATTCAGTTGATGCAGGATAGAGTCTTGTAGTCCTTAGGTCAGGAATTAAGTATTAGTACTTACTTAGGGCTTTGAAGGCCCTCGGTCTTTGTTAGCCTAAATTCCTAGTACAGGATTGATAGAGTGGGTGTGAGGGGGAGGAATATTGTTGAGGTAATAGCAATAGTTGGTATGAGAGAGGGGGTTTTAGTATTTTCAAATTGCCACTTAATTTTAATATTGTTGGAGGATGGGAATAGGGTGAGAGAAGTTGAGTAGATAAGTCGTATGTAGAAATAAAGATTTAAGAGAGCCAAGATGGCTATTGATGTGGGTAGAATAATGTTGTTGTTGGATACAAGTTCTTTGATAATTATTCATTTAGGGGAAAATCCAGTTAGAGGGGGAAGTCCTCCTAGGGATATTAGTACAACGAGGGTAATTGAGATGAGTAGGGGGGATTTGTTTCAGGAGCTGGATAATGAGAGAGTGGTTATTTTTTTATTGTAGTAGAGTAATATGAATATATTGGTTGTTAATATGATATAAATAAGTAGATTTAGGATTGATAGTGTGGGATCAAATGAGATAATTGCTATCATTCAACCTATGTGGGCAATGGATGAGTATGCTATGATCTTTCGTAGTTGGGTTTGGTTTAGTCCCCCTCAGCCACCGAGTAGAACAGACATAAGTGATATGGCTATGATTAGAGTGTAGTTAATAGAAGGGGCAATTTGGAATATAATGGAGATGGGGGCGATCTTTTGTCATGTGAGCAGAATAAGTCCTGATATGAGAGAAATTCCTTGGGTTACTTCTGGGACTCATAGGTGGAAAGGGGCCAGGCCTATTTTTATTGATAGGGCTATTGTTAATATGAAAGAGGATAGGTAATTAATAGTATTAGAGATAGACCACTCTCCTGTGCTATAGAAATTGACGATGGCTGCTATTATAAAAATTATGGAGGCGGTAGCTTGGATAAGGAAATATTTTGAAGCAGCCTCAATTGAGCGGGGATTGGGTTTATTGAGTAAGATTGGGATAATAGCTAGAAGGCTAATTTCCAGTCCGATTCAAATAAGTAGTCAGTGAGAGCTGAGTAGTGTAATTATGGTTCCTGAGAATAGAGTGAAATAAATAGCAGTAGAAGTGAGGATGTTAATTAGTACGGGAAGGGTATAATCCAACATTTTCGGGGTATGGGCCCGATAGCTTGTTTAGCTGACCTTACTGTTGGGATTTGGTGTATTAGGGTAGCACGAAGAATTTTGAATTCTTAGGATTAGGTTCAAATCCTATTGTCCCAGAAATAAGAGGATTTTAACCTCTATAATTTACTCTATCAAAGTAACTCTTTTATCAGACATATTTCTTAGGTTTGAGGGGGTACACATGCTATAATAATTGGTAGAGAGACATGTCATATGCATAAAGCTAGCGTTAAGGGGAGAAAGTTTTTTCATAATAGGTGTATTAGATGATCGTATCGAAATCGTGGATAGGATGCTCGAATTCATAGGAATGTTGAAGTTAAAATAAGAGTTTTAAAGGCAAAACTAAATGTAAAGGTTTCAGGTATGGGGGGATTTAGTAGTGCTCCTATGAATAGAGTAGTGGTAAAGGCATTTATTATAATGATATTAGTATATTCTGCTATGAAGAATAAAGCGAATGGGCCTGCAGCATATTCTACATTAAACCCTGAAACAAGCTCTGACTCTCCCTCTGTTAAGTCAAAGGGAGCTCGGTTTGTTTCGGCTAGGGTAGAAATAAACCATATCATAGCTAATGGTCATGTTGGTAGAATTAGTCACATAAATTGTTGGGTTGTGATTAGGGTTGATAGTGTGAATGAGCCGTTTATAAGGAGGACTGATAGAAGAATGATGGCTAGGGTTACTTCATATGAAATTGTTTGAGCAACGGCTCGTAAAGCTCCGATTAGGGCGTATTTGGAGTTTGATGCTCATCCGGATCAAAGAATTGCGTAAACTGCTAGGCTTGAAGTTGCTAGGATAAATAGAACGCCTATATTTATATTGATGAAAGGTTGGGGTATTGGTAGGGGAATTCATATAGTGATGGCTAGGGTTAGGGCTAGTGTGGGAGCAGTAATAAAAAGGATAATAGAAGATGTAGAGGGCTTGAGGGGTTCTTTGGTAAACAGTTTTATAGCGTCTGCGAACGGTTGGAGTAGGCCATAAGGTCCTACTACGTTAGGGCCTTTTCGTAGCTGTATGTAGCCTAGAATTTTTCGTTCAACTAAGGTTAAGAATGCTATAGCAACCATGACGGGGATAACTAAGAAAAGGAGGTTAATTAAAAACATGAATTATTAAGAAGAGGAGTTGAACCTCTGACGGTAAGGTTTTAAGTCTTATGCAATTACCGGGCTCTGCCATCTTAATAAGCCCTGTTCTAGGGTGAGTTGGGAATGATTTATAAAATTGAGATTATATCATTTGTTTTACTCTAAGGCGTGAAGGTTTCATAGGCCTTATTTCTCTTGTCCTTTCGTACTGGGAGAAATATAGAATAGATAGAAACCGACCTGGATTTCTCCGGTCTGAACTCAGATCACGTAGGACTTTAATCGTTGAACAAACGAACCATTAGTAGCGGTTACACCACTTGGATGTCCTGATCCAACATCGAGGTCGTAAACCCTACTGTCGATATGGACTCTTGGGTAGGATTGCGCTGTTATCCCTAGGGTAACTTGTTCCGTTGATCAATAAGTTTGGGTCAATTGATGAGTAGATACTTAGACTGGTTAAGTCAAGGTTAGAATCATTCGGAGGTTGTTTTATGCTCCGAGGTCACCCCAACCAAAATCTTAAGCTTAAAGGCAGGTTTGTTATTCCCGGTGGGGAAGAAGTGGTAATGCTTAAGCTAAATAGATTTAAGCTCCATAGGGTCTTCTCGTCTTATTTTACTATTCCCGCCTCTTCACGGGAAGGTCAAGTTCACTGATTAAAAGTAAGAGACAGTCTAACCCTCGTGAAGCCGTTCATACAAGTCCCTAATTAAGGAACAAATGATTATGCTACCTTTGCACGGTCAGGATACCGCGGCCGTTAAACACATGTCACTGGGCAGGCAGTGCCTCTAATACTAGTAATGCTAGAGGTGATGTTTTTGGTAAACAGGCGGGGTTAATGTTTGCCGAGTTCCTTTTACTTTTTTTAATCTTTCCTTTTTATGCACGCCGGTGTTGGGTTAACAGTCTGGATAATAAAGATTTAAGGTTTTGAGTGTAGTTATATTGTCTGTTAACTATCAGTGAGTTATTCGGTCTGATATAAGCTTGTGCAAGGAGAATTGTTTCTTGTTACTAATACCAACATTATTGCATCTATAGGATTATAGAGTAGTCCAGTTGTTTAATTAGGAGCTCATGGTTAAGTGTAGAATTAAGTTGGGTTATTTATTGAGTTAAGCTTGAACGCTTTTTTAATTGATGGCTGCTTTTAAGCCAACTATGTAGAATCGATAATTTACTCTCTAAGGAAGGCTGTTTCCTTTGTCTAAAGAGCTGTACCTCTTTAGAATAACTGTTAAATTTACATTTGGATTAATAATTCTTTTAGGTAAATTTAAGGTTGAACTAAAATTCTAATCTGGACAACCAGCTATCACCAAGCTCGTTAGGCTTTTCACCTCTACTAACAAGTCATCCCACTATTTTGCTACATAGACGGGTTCATTCTTTTAATTGCTCATTAGTAGCTCGTTTGGTTTCGGGGTGCTTTGCTTAAAGTCTTTTTGTAAAGCTTTTTCTAGTTGATTCATTATGCAAAAGGTAGAGGGGTTAATCCTTGCTTTGTATCACTATTAGTTGATCTTTCAGCTTTCCCTTGCGGTACTATCTCTATAACTCCGAAAATTAATTTCTATCTCCTATACTTTAATAAGATAAATGTTTTGTTTAATTGATTTTCATGGTTAAGTAGGTTAATTATTGGGTTAGGACTAGTTCAAGATGTTCATTGGCAGAGAAATCTTCCGGGTGTAAGCCGGATGCTTTGTTTTGTTAAGCTACATCTTGATATTCCAAACACACTTTCCAGTATGTTTACCTTGTTACGACTTGTCTCTTCTTGCATTTGGGGATTGTTGTATTAATTATGTGAGGTAATCTTGGGTGCTTGAAGAGGGTGACGGGCGGTGTGTGCGTGCTTTATTGCCCAATTCAGTTGGGCGCTCTATTCCCAACTTACTACTAAATCCGCCTTGGGCTAGTCATGTTTCATGACAGCTGTCGTGAAGTGTTCTAGGAAATTAGAAAATGTAGCCCATTTCTTCCCACTCTATAGGCTACACCTTGACCTAACGTTTTTATGTAGAATAGTTATGCTTACTGTGGTACCTTGTTAGGGTTTGCTGAAGATGGCGGTATATAGGCTGACATTGCAAAGAGTGGTGAGGTTTAACGGGGTTTATCGGTTATAGAACAGGCTCCTCTAGAGGGGTATAAAGCACCGCCAAGTCCTTTGAGTTTTAAGCAGTGGCTAGTAGTTCTCTGGCGAGTATTCTTGTTAGTTGAGTACCTATGTTTAGGGCTAAGCATAGTGGGGTATCTAATCCCAGTTTGGGTCTTAGCTATCGTGAATTCAGGGGCTATAAGATTACTTTCGTTTTGTATTTTTATTTTGACTATGGGCATTTTACAGCTTAGTCAGGGCTTAATCTTATCTTCGGTTCAACCTTAATCACGCTTTACGCCGTTTTTTATTAACTAGGGTTAATCGTATGACCGCGGTGGCTGGCACGAAATTTACCAACCCTGGAGTTAGTATGACTAAGTCAAACTTTCGTTTATATCTTAATTTTAATCACTGCTGTGTCCCGTGGGGGTGTGGTGAAGCAAGGTGTTATGAGCTACTCCGTGGAGCGTACTTGATACCTGCACCTTTTGATCCTTATGGAGATAGAGGGCATTCTCACTGGGGCGAGGATACTTGCATGTGTAAGTCTACTAAAAATTAATAAAAAGGCTAGGACCAAACCTATATGTTTATGGAGTATAAATACTCATCTTAGCATTTTCAGTGCTTTGCTTTAGCTTAAGCTACATTAAC